TTAATTGAAATAAAGTACGATAGAATTTCTTTATTTCTTATTTGTCCCTATGAAACTAGTCACCATTTCATTTTTTTTTTATATAGAAAATTTTTCAAATACAAATAGTATAAAGTTTAGCTCTATGATTGTATTGGCTTCAGACTCGAAGCTGAAGATTGAGGAAAGCGTGAATCTGACAAGTTGGTTTCTATCTAATAATTCATGAAAAATTCCGGAAGAATCTGAGCATATTCTTCTAATTAGACGAGAAATCTATAAATTTCTTTTTCGCGGTTATAGATATAGACGAGGTTTGGGGAAATTTCGATTTTAAGGAATTGGTTAATCGTCAAAAAAAAAAAATAGATTCGATCCAATTTAAAAAAAGAAAGGATCAAAATAGAATTTTTTTTTTCATTTTATTCTATAGCGATTCAAAAGCGATTCAAATAAACAACATTCCATGGTATAGTTATTATTTTTTTATTATTAGATTAGTTTACTCACAAGTTTCGCAAAAAATCTGTTGATTCAAAATCACGAGATGTGTAGATGTCACAGATAATGAGTCATTTTTTTTTTCTACCGCTATTACTTTATCTTTGTTAATGACATCTATAATGTACTGGTTGATGAATCAAAAACTTTCAATTGAACTTATTCTTTGAATTGAAATTTTTGCTTATTCTCTATTTCAAAAAGAAATTTAGGTAAGTACTTTAGAAACATATGTATAAAAAGAACATATTTTATTTAGCTCCTTCATGCCTATTCTAACTAGTTATTTTGGTTTTTTACTAGCGGCTTTAACTATAACCTCCGTTTTATTTATAGGTTTAAACAAGATACGACTTATTTGAAATTAATTGAATGAACAACTCAAGAAATCTTTCTGTAGGATTCCTTCTATTTTATAGTTTTTGATTATTGAGATTCATGAGCAATTCTTATTAATATTTAGGGATAGATATTACCTTTCTTTTTTTTTTTTCAAACGAGTTGAAATGATTGAAGTTTTTCTATTTGGAATCGTCTTAGGTCTAATTCCTATTACTTTGGCTGGATTATTTGTAACTGCATATTTACAATACAGACGTGGTGATCAGTTGGATCTTTGATTAATTAATCAATCTTTTTTTGATTGACCTCCTCCTTTACTCTAATCAACGGGAGGTCAATTTTCTATTTTATATTAGATTACTGTTCATTTATTTCAGTCTAATTCGATAATTCAATTTGTCCTAACAAGAATGGAATCACGCTCTGTAGGATTTGAACCTACGACATCGGGTTTTGGAGACCCACGTTCTACCGAACTGAACTAAGAGCGCTTTCTTATCACAATAGATAATAAAGACTGGAAAGAAAGGTTTTTTTATAACTAAAAATTCTATCTACATCGTAGATGCATACACTGTCTATCATATAGAGTATCATAAAAAAAAAAATGATAGATTACGTATGTCCAATTTTAATAAAAATTTCAATTAATTCCTCCTTACTTCTCAGAGTAAAAGTAATTAGGTAGGGATGACAGGATTTGAACCCGTGACATTTTGTACCCAAAACAAACGCGCTACCAAGCTGCGCTACATCCCTTTCAATTCAATTGGTTCTTATAGTGTAATTGTAAAGAATCCTTGTCTTGTTTTCCACATCCTTATTTTACATATAAATACAGAATTGAAATTGCCCTGCTATTTCTTTTTCTTTTTGGTCTCGTATCATATAAGGTATAATAGAAAGGATTTTTATATTTATGTATATGAAACCCTGTCGTAAACTAAAAAAAAATACTTTATGGGAAATGCTCAGTTCAGTAGAAAGGGACATGCTATTCTTTTTCTTAAAAAAAAATTATCTACTATATTCTTAATTATTATTAATTATTAATATTGTAGATTTCAATTTGACTTAGCATAGGGATTTTGTGTACAAACACAAAGAGTCTTTAACTATCATAGATACATCGGATCATAGATTAGATATGTATTACTTTTATTTTATACATTAAAGAAATTAAAAAGGAGGATTTTCAATGCGAGATTTCAAAACATATCTTTCCGTGGCACCAGTACTAAGTACTTTGTGGTTTGGGTCTTTAGCCGGTCTATTAATCGAAATCAATCGTTTTTTCCCAGATGCGTTGACATTCCCCTTTTTTTAATTCTAGTTATTGATATGGTAAGAGGTTAACAAAGATTAGAGATAGAATCAACTATCTGTGACTAATCCCTCCCCTCTTTTTTTTGAGAATAAAAAAATAGGGTTACTTTAGTAAAAAAGAAAGGTGGATTCAACCTCATCAAAACTTGGGCCCAGGCTCGAATGGAAATGAAAAAAAATGCGGGTCTAGGGAAAGAGTATTATACAAAATAGTTAAATGAAATACTGTGATTCGAAATATATATAGTTAAAAACCTTTTGAATTTGATTACGTAGTATTTATTTACTTATATTTTTACTCTATTGATTTCAACAAAATCTTTTGAATTGTATTGTTAGTTAACAACTTCTATTTTTGCAACTTTTCTATTTTAAGGAAAAAAATAGAAAAGTTGCTTGAATTAAATATCCAAAGGGGGTTTATGGCTAAGGGTAAAGATGTACGAGTAAAAGTTATTTTAGAATGTACTGATTGTGTTCGAAAGAGTGTTAATAAAGGATCAAGGGGCGTTTCCAGATATATTACTCAAAAGAATCGCCACAATACGCCTAGTCGGTTGGAATTGCGAAAATTCTGTCCCTATTGTTACAAACATACAATTCATGGAGAGATAAAGAAATAGATCGAACCGGACGTCTATGTATTATCCTTTCAAGTAGGGGGACAAAACCATTTTCATTATATATTATTTACTATTTTTTTTAATAGAAAATGTATTTCTATATTAAATATTTCATATTATTATATATAATATATATCTATAAAATAGAAATAAACAAATAAAATCCTATTTTGACTGAACCTAAAAAAAATTAGAATTAAGAAATAGGATTTTTGGTATAAGGAATAAACTAAAAAAACTATGGATAAATCCAAGCGACCCTTTATTAAATCCAAGCGATCTTTTCGTAGGCGTTTGCCCCCGATCCAATCGGGGGATCGAATTGATTATAGAAACATGAGTTTAATTAGTCGATTTATTAGTGAACAAGGAAAAATTTTATCTAGGCGAGTGAATAGGTTGACCTTGAAACAGCAACGATTAATTACTATTGCTATAAAACAAGCTCGTATTTTATCTTTGTTACCTTTTCTTAATAATGAGAAACAATTTGAAAGAGCCGAATCGACTACTATAACTGCTGGTTTTAGAACCAAAAATAAATAAAATAATAGACTTATTCTGTATTTAATTGATAATTGAATCAAAATTTGAATCTGAACTCAAGCACCGATTGGGGTTTTGTTCTAAAAAAATTCTGATAATCTAGAAGAATCTAAATTTGATTGTTACATCATAAGATAATATAAAAATTGGGAATTTTTTTTTGAATGGGTTTGTTGATTTTTATTTATTTATTGTATCTTATTAGACTAATTTCTACTCTATACTCCCGGAGAATAAACTCCGGGGAACTTCATTTAAATCATTTCGAGGTATTTTTTGCAATCTTCTTTTTTTATGATCTCACTGTAAATCATATAAATACAATTCGGATTGAATATAGCTATTTGTGCAAGTATTTTACGATTAAGAAGCAACTGTCTCTTGTACAGATCGTGTATAAATTTACTGTAATTATAGTATACTCCCTTTTCACGAATTGATGCGTTTATCCGAGTGATCCACAAACGACGAAAATCTCTCTTTTGCCGATCTCTATCCCGATGAGCCGAAACCAAAGCTCTTATTTTCTGTTGAGCAATAGTTCGAGTAAGTCTTGAATGAGCCCCTCGAAAACTTGATCCAAAAAAACGAATTTTTTTTCTGCGTCTTCGAGCTATATATCCTCGTTTAACTCTAGTCATTGAATAAATGAAACTTTGATGAATAACTAATTGATTTTCTTTCTTTAAGTTATTCTTTTCTCCTCCTGGTCTATTAATAACAAAACGGATTTTTCCAATGTATAAAATAAAAATTCCAATGGCTTTTGCTACTATAACCTTCCCAACCACTCTTTTTTTTGACATTTCGTTTTGAAACAAGACAAAAAAAATAAGAAATTTATTAATGTATCAAACAAAACTAAATAAAAAAATGTAAATTCAAGTTAAATATGGATGATTAAAGAAATAGTGGATTCCTTCGTTTCTATGGTTACTTTTTAAACGGTGAGGTCCTCTCTATACACCGGAGCCCTTTATTTCAATTTCATTTCCAGAATCTTATTGATAACTTGTACAGTTCAAACTTTTTGGCTCTACCCATGAATTATCCAGTAATAGGTCTTTCACAACGAGATCTGCCTATACAGTAACGGTATTTAATTTTGAAGGTTAGCTGGATAGCTGACCCTGTTAGTCCGTTCTTGCAAGAATGGGAGCAGAATTTTTTTGCTCTTAAAATAAAATTCCCTGCTAAATGGATAACGTTCGCTACCAATGGGAAATTTTTTCTTATCTTTTAAATCCTATTTAGACCAATAGAAACCATAAATTTCATATCCAATAGATGAATAGATCTTTTTCATTTTAGATAGTGGCTGGGGGTTTATACTATTCACCAGCCCTGATGATTGATACTGGAAAAATTCTTTCCTTTCGTTTGTTTTTGTTCCAGCTCATAATCTAAACGAGTCACACATACACCCTAGTACACGTTCCTCGTCGCTGAGGGCATCCCCGAAGCGCGGGGGATTTCGTGACATTTCTGATTGGCTGTCTGGTGTTTCTAATAAGTTGTTTAATAGTTGGCATGCTGAATCATATATATAATGGGCTGGTTTAGATCAATCCTAACCGAAGGTATTTTGAGTTAATAGAATATTAAACCCAGAAAGGTAACCCTAGTAACAAGATTAAATTTCAAATGTTTAAGCGTTTTTATTCATTTTATTCGACTGCGACAAGATCAATAATTCCATGAGCTTGGGCTTCTGTTGCTGACATAAAAACATCCCTTTCCATATCTTCAGATACAACCCATAAGGGTTTGCCCGTTCTTTGTCCATAAACCCTTGTGAGGGTTTCGCGCAATTTCAAAAGTTCTTCCGCTTCCAGGAGAAATTCTCCCGTTTGGGCCTCATAAAAAGAGCTCGCGGGTTGATGAATCATTACCCTGATGATATACCGTAAAAAAACTTCTTCTATCTCGCACAATGAGGCGAAGATAAAAAATACAGAATAAAAATAAAAAAGATAAAATTGAACAACCGTACGTGCATCTTTTTCGCATTGCATACGGCTCTACAATGGAATTTACTTTCATTTTCCGTTGAAAAACGAGAAAATATAGAATCGATCAGATCCAGATCAGTAAATTATCCAATTACCACCCTTTTTTTCGTAGGAGTTCAAAAATACTATGATGGTTCCGTTGCTTTATATCTTTATTTCGTCTGTAGTTCAGCAATCCCAAAGTTTCTTTTTGATCCTCAAAAAAAAGGAAGAAATTTTTTTGTACTCTTTCAAACATGAATAGAGTCTTTTTGTTATGAAAAAAAGTTTGTGACGCTCAAACGGACTCCTGATATAAAATAAAAAATCGGGAATACTCTTCATCTCATACTACTCTTTCGATATATAATCGAATGTTTTGAAAATAAAATAGAGAAAAATTTTCTCATATCGAATTCAAAGTGCCATGCTATTATTACTTAATATTTCATATAGTGAAGGCATAGTCTTCTTTTTTATCTCAAATAAAAAACTCATTGGCGCCAAGCGTGAGGGAATGCTAAACGTTTGGTAATTTCTCCTCCGACCAGGATAAAAGATCCCATTGAAGCAGCTAACCCCATGCATATTGTATGTACATCTGGTCGTACAAATTGCATAGTATCATAAATAGCTACTCCGGGTATTACCCATCCGCCAGGAGAATTTATAAACAAATACAAATCTTTCGTATCATCTTCGATACTGAGATATACCATAAGACCAATAAGTTGATTCGAGATCTCGCTATCGACTTCTTGGCCTAAAAAAAGTAATCTTTCGCGATAAAGTCGGTTGATTGAGATAAAGCTGTATCCCTTAGGAACCGTACAGGCACCTTTTGATGCATACGGTTCAAACAAAATTGTGAAAACAAAATCAATGTGTAGATTCTATCTATTTTTTTATTTTTCATCGAGGTTTTTCCAACTTATAATGAATAATCAAAGGTCTCCTTTTCTATTTTTCAAGAAAGATTACTTTTTGCTCCTTTCCCAAAATTACCTAATTAATAATAATAGACGAATACTTCTATAATTAAAATAGAATTGACTAAACTTATCCAACTTACTTTTCATTGATGTATCATATCATCAAGATCCAATCCAAATCATGATGTTATTTTCTTGTTCTTGAATGGGTCTTTTTAAATTTTTTAGGTTTATGCTCTACTCCGGGTAAAGATCTGCCCGATTTTGATTTGCACATATAGGGCAAATATTTCCAATACCACTTGTTTTTTTTAATATTTCCCGTTTTTTATTTATTTCATATCTTTTCTTTCGTCAATTTCAATATTCAACATATTATATTCATTACTTTATTTGATTGATTAAGGTTGAGACCGCTCTTTTTCGATTTTTAATTTCAAATCGAAACGATTAAGAGTGAAAGTAAATAAACTATATAATAAAAGTAGTAATCTGCAATATATTCCCAATTGGGATTGAGGTTTTTCTAAACGGAGCCTGGATACTTCATTTTATTGGTCCAACTGAGCCAACCATAAATTATTTTAATCGATAATATTAATCTGAATCCCCCTAAAACTAAAAAATGGATCTAATTTCATTTCACGCTCCGAATTTTGCATGATTCAATCAGTCTTTCTTGGGCGAAAGGGAGGATATCTCAACCGGGAGAGAGAACGGGGAAATCCCATATGACCCAATATATCTGACAAGTCGCACTATACGTCAACCCAAGATGCATCTTCCTCTCCAGGACTTCGAAAGGGAACTTTTGGAACACCAATAGGCATTAAATGAAAGAAAAAATAATTAAGTACTTTATTTCACTTTGATGTGGAAACGTAATAAAAAAATTCGGTTTTTTTATAATATCAACCTTGTATTATATTTTCTGCATAGATTATAAAGGTTTAGTTTAAGAAGACAGAATAAATAAAGGAAAATTATTACCAATATAGCCTTCCAATAATGAACAAGTATGAAAGCATTTACTGATAGCATTTACTCATAGACGATGGTATCAACTCCCCATTGCGTATTGCTACTTATCGGGTATAGAATAGATTTGTTTCTCTTTGTTCCTACAAACATAATTGTTCCATTATTACCAACAGAATAGAACAAACATTAACCCTTGTTTCGAGATAATCCATTGAACAAAAAGGATCCGTTGCATAGTCATACTCTTTTCCAATGCAATAAAGTTACATAGTGTCATTTTTCTTTAATAAAGAGGTATTTCCATGGGTTTGCCTTGGTATCGTGTTCATACCGTCGTATTGAATGATCCCGGCCGGTTGATTTCGGTCCATATCATGCATACAGCTCTGGTTGCTGGTTGGGCCGGTTCAATGGCTCTATATGAATTAGCAGTTTTTGATCCCTCTGACCCGGTTCTTGATCCAATGTGGAGACAGGGTATGTTCGTTATACCTTTCATGACTCGTTTAGGAATAACCAATTCGTGGGGCGGTTGGAGTATTACAGGGGGGGCTATAACAGATCCTGGCATTTGGAGTTACGAAGGTGTGGCCGGAGCGCATATTATGTTTTCTGGTTTGTGCTTTTTGGCAGCTATTTGGCATTGGGTGTATTGGGATCTAGAAATCTTTTCTGATGAACGTACAGGAAAACCTTCTTTGGATTTGCCTAAGATTTTTGGAATTCATTTATTTCTTTCCGGGGTCGCTTGTTTTGGTTTTGGTGCATTTCATGTAACAGGCTTGTACGGTCCCGGAATATGGGTGTCCGATCCTTATGGACTAACTGGAAAAGTACAACCTGTAAGTCCAGCATGGGGCGTGGAAGGTTTTGATCCTTTTGTTCCAGGAGGGATAGCCTCTCATCATATTGCAGCAGGGACGTTAGGCATATTAGCTGGTCTATTCCATCTTAGTGTCCGTCCGCCTCAACGTTTATACAAAGGATTACGTATGGGCAATATTGAAACCGTTCTTTCCAGTAGTATCGCTGCTGTCTTTTTTGCAGCTTTTGTTGTTGCCGGGACTATGTGGTATGGTTCAGCAACTACCCCGATCGAATTATTTGGTCCCACTCGTTATCAATGGGATCAGGGATACTTTCAGCAAGAAATATACCGACGAATAAGTGCTGGGCTAGCCGAAAATCAAAGTTTATCAGAAGCTTGGTCAAAAATTCCTGAGAAATTGGCCTTTTATGATTACATTGGCAATAATCCGGCGAAAGGAGGATTATTTAGAGCAGGTTCAATGGACAATGGCGATGGAATAGCTGTTGGGTGGTTAGGACACCCTATTTTTAGAGATAAAGAAGGACGTGAACTTTTTGTACGCCGTATGCCTACTTTTTTTGAAACCTTTCCGGTTGTTTTGATAGACGGGGACGGAATTGTTAGAGCTGACGTTCCTTTTAGAAGAGCAGAATCTAAGTATAGCGTTGAACAAGTAGGGGTAACTGTTGAGTTTTACGGTGGCGAACTAAACGGAGTCAGTTATAGCGATCCTGCTACTGTGAAAAAATATGCTAGGCGTGCTCAATTGGGTGAAATTTTCGAATTAGACCGTGCTACTTTGAAATCAGATGGTGTTTTTCGCAGTAGTCCGAGGGGTTGGTTTACTTTTGGACATGCGTCCTTTGCCCTACTCTTCTTCTTTGGACACATTTGGCATGGGTCTAGAACCTTGTTCAGAGATGTTTTTGCTGGTATTGACCCCGATTTGGATGTTCAAGTAGAATTTGGCGCGTTCCAAAAAATTGGAGATCCAACTACAAGAAGACAAGGAGTTTAATACAACATTGTTTTGTTATTTTTTGCCTCTATTTTTTTTTTTCTTTGACGTAGGATACTAGAATTTGAATCACCGGCCTTTTTTTACTCTTTCTTTTTTCTCATTATTGGGAAAATAGGCCCAAATAAACAGGTATGGAAGCTATAATTGTAAACCACAATCGAATCTATGGAAGCATTGGTTTATACATTTCTATTAGTCTCTACTCTAGGGATAATTTTTTTCGCTATCTTTTTTCGAGAACCTCCTAAAATTAAAACTAAAAAATGAAATGATTTTTAATTATCTCAATTGAAGTAATGAGCCTTCCAATATTGAAGGCTCATTACTTCGACTAGTCTCCGTGTTCCTCGAAGGGATCTCTTAGTTGTTGAGAGGGTTGCCCAAAAGCGGTATATAAAGCATACCCAGTAAAACTTACAAGTAAACCAGATATAAAGATGGCGACTAGGGTTGCTGTTTCCATTATTATATAATTTTAAGACTACAATGGATCTATGATGAAATCATTTATTTACAACGGAATGATATACAAAGTCAACAGATCTCAATGAATATAATCGGTTTTATGGCTACACAAACCGTTGAGGGTAGTTCTAGATCTCGTCCAAAACCTACTACCGTAGGGGTTTTATTGAAACCGTTGAATTCGGAATATGGTAAAGTAGCTCCTGGGTGGGGAACTACTCCTTTGATGGGAGTTGCAATGGCTTTATTTGCAGTATTTCTATCTATTATTTTGGAAATTTATAATTCTTCCGTTTTACTGGATGGAATTTCCATGAATTAAATCCATAAGAACCAGGAAGTTCTAGTCTTTCAATATAAAGTTAATTTTTAGGGCTTCGATTTCTATCCCCTTTTGGTAGTTCGATCGCGGAATTTCTTTCTTTCTGTATTTCCGGAATATGAGTGTGTGACTTGTTATAATTGATCCTATTGATAATACA